AGGGAATTCTGATATATATGGAAAACTAGAAACTAAGAATAGGAATCTTTGACGAACGGGATGCAAAATCATTATTTTTGCGACATAAGAAAGGGTTGTAAAAATTCCTTTTCTTGTGTCGAAGACTCGGAAGACAAAACTACCCCTTAGATTTATTTCTTCTCCACGATGAGCCGTTCTTCTATTTCCCGGTTATTTCTATCTAGCCGAGTTTGATTCTATATAGAATCAATAATTTTTGATGTATTTTATGACATTTAAATTTGGCAAGACTAAGATAGTCACACCACTCCTACTTGGATAAAAAAAAGAAAGACTAAAGTTAAATAGTCTTCTTTCTTCACAATTTACATACTATGACTAAGAATGCAGTAAAATAAATTTCCAGCATCTCCTAGAAAAACAGTATAAAAAGCTAAAATATTTTTCTTCTATTATACATAATCACTAACAAATTTTTTTAACTTGATGTTGAGAAATCCGCGAGTCTATAAATTCATTTCCGACAATTGAACCTTCTCAAACTGTTTCTTTTTAAGAACCAAAAATATTTGGGCCAAAACAACAGATGCTAAGAAGAATAAAAGCCCTTGGACACGTAATGGATCTTGAAGTACTATTTCTGCATCTCCCTGACCAAATCCACCCACATTAGGATTACTTGTTAATGGTTGATCAAATTTGATAGACTCACCCTCTGAAACAAGAAGTTCTGGTCCTGGAGGGATAATATCAACCACTTGACGCCCATCTGCTGTATCTACTATGGATATTTCATATCCGCCTTTTTCTTTTCGTATGATTTTGCTTACTATACCCGCTGCTGTAGCATTATAAACTGTATTGTTACTCTTACTTCCGTCGGGGTAAATCTGACCCCTTCCCCTGTTTCCACCCACGTATATAGGATATTTTAAGAAGTGAACATCTTTCTTAGTAGTGGGATCGGGTGAAAGAATAGGAAAAGTGATTTCAATATATTTCTGACCAGGAATAGGCCCTATCACAAGAATATTTTTTTTATCGGGGCGATAGCTCTGAAAAGACAGATTACCCATTTTTTCTTTTATCTCAGGGGAAATACGATCAGGAGGAGCTAATTCAAAACTCTCAGGTAAAATAAGAACAGCCCCCACATTCAAACCCCCCTTTTTACCATTAGCAAGAACTTGTTTCAATTGCATATCATAAGGAATTCGAACAACGGCTTCAAATACAGTATCAGGAAGTACTGCTTGTGGAACTTCAATATCCACGGGCTTATTAGCTAAATGACAATTGGCGCATACAATACGCCCAGTCGCTTCTCGTGGATTTTCATAACCCTGCTGTGCAAAAATGGGATATGCACTTGAAATAGATGCCCGAGTTATAATATATATCATGAGTGATACAGAAACGGATCGAGTAATCTGTTTCTTTATCCAAGAAAAAGTATTTTTAGTTGGCATGGTACACTTATGGATCCCAAAAATTTCTACAATAAAATGGGTAGATCACTAATATAGTTCTCTATCCACAATTATGCTATTTACTTTAATAGAAAAATTTGACTCTAATAATATAGAAAAAATACCTGGGATCAGTACAAATAGAAAGAATAAGTACGATTTAAAAAGTTTTACTTATGTATAGTAACAAAAATGAGTAGATCATTTGTCAATCATTCATTGAATGATAAATCACTACAAGTGATGGGGATACGCGATTTAAATAACGGAAAATCCAATATTTTAAAATTGTATCTAGAATTACTGGAAAGGTGGAAACAAGACCAGATATAATTTGATCGTTATGAACAAATCCAAAATCTTTGTAGACAGAACCAATCATTAGTTCCCACCCATGGGGCGAATGAAATCCGATGCATAAATCAGTTAATAAAAGAATAGAAAAAGCTTTTATTGTATCACTTAAGTTATATATGAATTCTTGTGCCCAAGAGTTAAGAATAACAAGTTCTTGATTACCCAGAATAGAATAACCACTTAGAAAAACGAAACATATTATATTTGTCGAGAAGTGCAAAATCGTATGCATATGATCTTCGTTGTATATCTTCATTAATTGGATCGTTTCTTTGTGGATTCCTATATGAAACTTTTGTAAATGTGTCTCTGAGTATTCCTTAATCATTTCCTCCAAGAGAAGGAGTTCCTCTAATTCTATGAATTTTTCTAGAATATTATTTTCCTGAATATCATTCAAAAAAGGTTCAGATTGTTTAGTATTCCACCAATTAGTAACCCAAGATTCCAAACTTTTATTAAATGAGAAAGAAATCCACCAAGGCAAAAATACTATAGATGTAAGATAGAGGAAAGGATTAAATGTTTTATTTTTTGCCATTTTTTCATTTGTGAATTGTTAATGAACCCACTTTATTCGCCGATTCTATGTGATCCAAAATTTTTATCAAGCATGAGTCTTCTAGGGTATCCATTTTTTTTTTTGATTTCCTGGTTAGTCCTTGAGTCTAGAAATAAACAAAAAATAAATAATAAAAAAATCTTATTTCCAGATATCTAAATTTTAAAACAAGTATTTCCTTTTGAAAAATGCTCGAACAAATCACTTCAAATAATGAAATATTATTCATATTTTGAGACGAAAGAAAAGAATCCTTTTTCTATCAAAATATTTAATAAAAAAAAAAATTTAACTGACTAGTCATAAGTGCGAAATAGAAAAATGGAGTGAATTTTGGAAGAATATTGTAATGATCAAAAGAGAGTGGTAAAACAAGACAGAAAAAATAAATTACAAAGTTAGAAGATATTCAATTGTTTAGTCATTAAAGAGCACAAAATAAAAAGAACGTTTGATTGACAAAAAAATGAAAAATTTACAAGATCTATCTGGATGTAAAGTATCAAGTCCAACATTTGTTGGACTTCAAATTAAAACTAAAAAGGAAAGAAAAAATTCTTTATATCAAAATGTTTTGATATATCGTATGACTCTATTAGTTCGGTTTCTTACTAGTTTTGTTACTGAATTAAATTCAATAGATTTCCCTACACATAAAGGGAAAGACCACAAATTTTTTTTTATGACTATTCTATATGCGTCTGCTTTATATCGAGTGATCATTTTGAAGAAATTTCAGTTATAGAGAAAGGAGATTTTTGGGTTTTGTCTCTCCTACTAAGAAAGAATTTATTCTTTAGTTTCTTTTTCAAAATACCTCAATTGGTACACGCAAGAAATAGGCTAATTCAGCAGCTTTTTCTTCAATTTCTCGTGGAGTCAAATTCTCATCAGTACGAGTCAAAGGAATGGCCCCTTGGCCTCTGATTTCCATATAAAGAACCCGACGGGCATAAATACCCTCTTTAACTTCTATTCGGACGGACTGAATATCTTTTATAAGAAATCGGAGGAAAATGCGACGATTTTTTCCAGGAAATCCCCAACGAAAAATAGATACTATTCCTTCTTTTTTATCGAATCGATCATAACCACTACCTACATTCCAGGAAATTGTGCACCACAAATAGGAACTAATAAAAAGACCCGCGATCCCATAGAAACACATTATGAGTCCTTGTGGAAAAAAAATGATTTGTTGAGACGGAAAAAAAGATATCAAATTTCTACCAAGATAACTAGAAGTTCCAGTTAATAAGAATCCTAATGAGCCTAAAAAAACGATAAAAGCCCAGCAGAAATTACTTATTTTTCGAGATCCCACTATAAGTTCTATCCATAGATGTTCTGATCGCCAACTCATACTTTACTTGATTCGATTTCAATTGCATTTTTTTTTTTGGAATTGAGAGATTTGAATTTACTCTTTTTTGTTGTTTCCGAAATAACTTTCATCAACTAGCACTATTTTGATATGAATCTTTAGAAGTAATTTATCCAATTGGTTAGATCTAAAATAAGAACCCCCTTCTTATACGATCCTACTATGGATATCAATATATAGAGATCTACTTACTTTTCATTTAAGACATCCACGGATCCTGTTACAATTCTATTTTCTTTTCAAATAGCTAGAATGCATTTACTCATATATCATTTTCTATATGTAGAAAAGTTTTAAAAAAGTTATGCTCAGAGAAAGACGCATCTTATACCATATTCCACTAAATGAATATTTGTGTTATGATACAAGTCTAAGTTTTCAAAAATGAAAACTATATATATTCTTCTATATTCTATATATAGAATATAGATGAGATTTGGTCTTCTCGGATCTAAACAATCTTGTTGTTTTGAATATGAAGAGATAACGAAGCCATTGCAATTGCCGGAAAAACTAGGCCTACTAAAGGCACAAAAACAGAGGGGAAGATGAAAGTTGTCATAGAATGGGTACCTCGATTTACTATTTGTACCTGTTATTATTATATTGTTATAAAAATATCTTATAATAATTATATATAAGAATTCTAGATATAGAATAAAATTCACAAATGATAGCAAAAAAATTCTATTTTCTATTTATTGGATTTTTATCCAATTATAGATATTATGGAATCCCCTTTTTCCCATTAATTTGTATATATCTAATTTAATTAATATCATAAATTCTTAATCTAAATTAAGAGAATTAACAATTCAAAATTTGAATTATTCAATTGTAAATGTCAAATTATTCAAATTAAACTGGATTTCGAATTAATATAGACAAATCTAGATCGAAGTGTCTATCTAAGCGAGTATATAGAATAAATAGTTCAAGGAATCTATAACTAAATAAATGGACTTATTCATCTTTTGACATGAATGATATGTATAATCATTTCTTTTTTATACAATTAAATCTTATGTCAGCAAAAAAAGTCCCATCCTTCGTATTTTTACCTTTGATTCCGATAAACTAACTACTTTTTTATTTACTATAAATAATAAAATTGAACTTAATATTCTACTTCTATTTGTACTTGTTTTGACTTAAAGGAAAGAAAGCGTGGAGCTCAAATAACTCACTCAGAACACTTTTTAAAAGATTCCGTGGTACGATTAAATCGAATAAACCCTTCTGGAAT